CTGCTCGTTGCATACCTTGATCGACTACTGTACGAATAGCGTTTCCTGCTGCTGTTTGAGCAGCAAATGGTGTCCCTCTTCTTGTACCCTTGAATCCACAAGTACCGGCCGAGGACCAAGAAACAACCCGACCCCGTACATCTGTAACAGTCACAATTGTATTGTTGAAACTTGCTTGAACATGAATAACTCCCTTTGGTAGTCTACGTGTACTGTTACGTGAACCAATACGTCCATTCCTACGTGAACCAATTCTTGGTATAGGTTTTGCCATATTTTATTATCTCATAAATATGAGTCAGAGATATATGGATATATCCATTTCATGTTAAAACAGATCTTTTATTTTTATTTGTACATTTGGGGTCCTTTAGGGAGTTCTTTTTAGAAAAATTATCCTTGTCTTTGTTTATGTCTTGGGTTGGAACAGATTACGATAATTCGTCCCCGCCTACGGATCAGTCGACATTTTTCACAAATTTTACGAACAGAGGCCCTAATTTTCATATTTTGCATTCCTTAACTTAAACTTAATTCCTAATTTACTTAGTGGAAGAAAATAAGTTTCTTGAAATTTAATTTTAAATCTCGAATTGTATCTCCCCAAAAGTAATCTAAAATCACCTAATCGTTCGAGTTTGAATCTTTGTTGCGGAGTCTAAAAATTATACGCCCTCGGGTTGAATCATAACGACTTACCTCAATTTTGACTCTATCTCCTGGTAGTATCCGTATAAAACTACGTCGGATCCTTCCTGAAACATAACCTAGAATCAGATCTTCATTATCTAAACGAACCCGGAACATACCGTTGGGAAGTGATTCAGTAATTAAACCTTCATGAACCCATTTTTGTTCCTTCATTCCAGGTAAAACCCCCTTGAAATATCAACTAATGGAGGAGGAGTGATATTAGATAACTCTTTCTCTTTTTTTTTTTCACAAATAGTCAATTTCGTATCTAATTTTGATAGTCGAAGGATTACCATATATAACACAAGATTTCTCCGCCGATTCCTTCTAATCGAGCTTCTCGGTCTGTCATTATACCTCGAGAAGTAGAAATAATTACAATCCCTATACCACCTAAAATTCTAGGAATTCTTTGATAGTTAGAATAGATTCGTAGACCAGGTCGACTTATCCGTTTTAAATTTAAAATAGTTTGCGATGGCCCCTTCCTATTTCTTCTATGTTGTAGGGTTAAAACCAAAAAATCTTTGTTGTTTTCCCGATGTTTTCTCACGTTTTCTATAAAACCTTCTCTTAAAAGTATTTTTACAATGCTTTCAGTGATGCTAGTAGATGATATTCGAACCGTTACTTTTTTATGCATGTCAGCATTTCGTATAGAGGTTATTATGTCAGCAATAGTGTCCCTACCCATAATGAACTAAAATTTGGGGTTCCTAAAAATTTGGATATAATAAACATGATATTTTTTGTTATGAAGTAACATTATTAAAGGTATATACGTGAGACACAATCTATTAATCATTCAAAATACTCTACTATAACTTATAATATAATAATATAACTCTATATGATGATGATGTTCTTATCTTATAATACTTCAGGGGCTAATGACACTATTTTAGTAAAATTTAACTTTCTTAATTCTCGGGCGATCGCACCAAAAACTCGAGTTCCCTTTGGATTTCCTTCTTCATCAATGACAACTGCAGCATTGTCATCATATCGTATTATCATACCATTATCGCGTTTGAGTTCTTTACAAGTACGTACAATTACAGCTCTTATCACTTCCGATCTTTTTAGGGGCATATTTGGTACTGCTTCTTTGATCACAGCAACAATAACATCACCAATATGAGCATATCGGCGATTACTAGCTCCTAGTATTCGAATACACATCAATTCTCGGGCCCCGCTGTTATCTGCTACATTCAAATAGGTCTGGGGTTGAATCATATCGTTTTTTTATCTGTTCTTTCAATGCAAAACAAAAGGGGCTAAAAAAAAAGAAACGAAACCTGCAATTGCTTTTTTATTCCAAGAACTCTTTCTTTTGGTTATACGTTTCTATCACGAAATAATGAATTGAGTTCGTATAGGCATTTTGGATGCCGCTATTGAAATAGCCTTTCTAGCTATATTTTCTGCTACTCCACCCATTTCATAAAGTATTCTACCTGGTTTAACAACAGCTACCCAATATTCGGGAGATCCTTTACCCGACCCCATACGTGTTTCCGCAGGTCTTACTGTAACGGGTTTGTCTGGAAATATACGTACCCATATTTTTCCACCACGGCGGGCATTTCGTGTCATTGCTCGTCGCCCTGCTTCTATTTGTCTAGATGTGATCCAAGCGGGTTCAAGTGCCTGAAGAGCATATCGACCGAAACAAATAGAATTACCTCGATACGATATTCCCCTCATTCTTCCTCTATGTTGTTTACGGAATCTGGTTCTTTTAGGGTTATAGTTGATGGTTGTTTCGCAATGCCATCTCTACTACAGAACTGGACATGAGAGT